TGGCGTTACTCTACCACTGAGTTAAAAAGGCCTATTTGATTCAATTTCTGAATAAGCCACTAGCCGCTATGAGTTTAGTGTATATAATTATTATAAATTAGAATAAGATATGTACAAAAATATATCTTATCCACATAGTGGCTCATTCAGCAACGATAAGGATTTATCTAGTGCGTATAGGTAAAATGGTTTATTACTATTGGATTTGATCAATGCAATGAATTGTTTCATCAAAAGAACGATCCTAATTGAATTGATGAGCCCCATCCCATCTTAACGAAATTCATTTGATTGATACATGTACCCACTAATTTAACATAGATCCATTCACCGAATCATTAATAAAGCAATTCGACTTGGCGAGAAAAACGATTTTCAATAACTTGTTGATCCCTCTCTTCCCCAGATTTCAAAAATTATCGTTTTTTGAATTTCTTGGCTTAGTGTGAGATCGAAATATATCTACCTAACCTAATCTTAACAATGAGTGAATCAATGAATGAAAGTATGAGAAATGGAGTTTAATCCCGTTTATAGCATATATATGGCAGATCAATCACTTCCCGAAGGGTACTACCCTTCGTATTAGTTTATTATTTAAATAATATTTTATTTTTTGCTTTTCGACTATTTATCATTTTTGTTTTTTCATTTTTTAGACGTTTCTTCCAATCACTATTTTCATTGGATATTCTATAAATGTAATTAATATAACTATATATTCCAATTTTTGTATATTATTTAAAATAAATAAAAAAAAATGTAATTTAAAATATTAAAATAAAAGAATTTCTATATAGAATTATTTAGAGAATGGTGAGTAGAATGAACGAGGCATAAATATAAATGACAAATCACAAAATTCTATGAAATAACGAAAGACAGAAAAATCCTTCAAATTGAGTCATATTATTCCATTATATTTATATTGACAATTTCAAAAAACTATTCATACTATGATGATAGTATGATGGCAGTCGGGCAAGTATGCCCCCATCGTCTAGCGGTTCAGGACATCTCTCTTTCAAGGAGGCAGCGGGGATTCGACTTCCCCTGGGGGTAGAGTACTACGAAAGGAAGTTGATCATGGATTATCAATAAGCTTGGAATTGATTCTTCCCGGGTCGATGCCCGAGCGGTTAATGGGGACGGACTGTAAATTCGTTGGCAATATGTCTACGCTGGTTCAAATCCAGCTCGGCCCAATAATTCGCGCATCCACCATGAAATGATATAACCCATTTGTCCTTCTACAGAAATGTTTGATACGGAAGAATAAAAAAAAACTCCCATTAGAGTTCTGATATCTCTCTCTACTGTTATTTTTTTTTTCTATTTATTTTTCCCACAAATTCAGATCTTGATAATGATCTCGATTCATATCAGGATCTGTAAATTAAAATAGAAAGTTTCGGAAAAAAATCAATTTAAGAAAATAATTAATTAAGTAAAAAAAAAAAAAAAACTCTTTTTTTATTCATTGACAAATTGATTATCAATCAATTTGACAATAACGAAAAAATTACTATTAATCCATGCTCCTCTCACTAAAGTGCATGTCCCCGCGTATATCAATCTATTACTCGCGTCTCTGTTAAAATATGACAATTCTAATCTAAAATCTACATAGAAGGGGTTTGAAGGAAATTAAATCATAAACATATGTTGTACACTTTATTTCCCTGGGATTGTAGTTCAATTGGTCAGAGCACCGCCCTGTCAAGGCGGAAGCTGCGGGTTCGAGCCCCGTCAGTCCCGATGGATCCAAATCCAATAAAAAAATACATCAATTGATCCCTTCCTTTCCTGTGAAAGAGAGAACAAATAATATAACTGAATTTTATTCCAAACGGGATCTCTCTTATTTTTTTTTAAGAAGATTTGATCAGTCCAAAAAAAAGGAAGCAGTTTAGTTCGAACCTCCATTTCCTTTTTTGAATTTCGCTGCTATTGTTTGCTTAAGTTTGTTTATAACCAATGTGAGGGTACAGGTAGTCTGATGAGACTTCATCAGATGATTGCATTGGACAAAAGGGCAGTAGATTATAGAAAAGAAAGAATGCAAAAAAATGATAAAAAAAAAAAAGTAAAGAAATTCTTGATTGGATCAGGAATCCCATTTTGTTTGAATTCGGTATGGATAAAAGATCTTCCTATGTTATACTATTCAATTCTCGACGATGAATCGATTTGATAGTTCAGCTATTGTTATTCATGATATTTTAATACGATTCGATATCATCGAGATGTAATGCATCCCATTGAATTTACAAGCGAAAGATTTATCATCTCTATGGGATTTAATCCCGAGTTATTGCGAAAAAAAAAAAATGAAACGATGAGATTATGGAAGTAAATATTCTCGCATTTATTGCTACTGCACTGTTCATTCTAGTTCCTACCGCCTTTTTACTTATAATTTACGTAAAAACAATAAGTCAAAGTGATTAATTTGAATTAAACTTGACTTTTTAGTTCTTATCAATGATTGAAGATAAGAAAAACGAAAAGAAAGGGATTCAAATTTCGCGTCTTAAATGAAATGGGCGGACTCAAATTATCAGTATTCTACGAGAGAAGTATTCTATGAGATCCGATAGTATGGTAGAAAGAAATATATGACTCCTTCTACCATACTATCTATTATTGTTATTGAAGTGTATAAAATTGTACTGTATAAAAATACAGGTTGAATATAGATCAATTTTAATATAGATGAATCTACAATATATATCTTTTCTTTCTATTTATATATATAGATATCATATCAATTACATATATGTAATGTTAAGTTAATGTAATATACATAGTGTCCCAATTCTATTTCTTTCCTTCATAATTTATGTTGATTCCAATGAATCTGAACTGAAATAATTGAAGGGCCGCTCTTACTCTTACGATTCTAATTTCTAGATTTCTCATGCTTTTCAATATGAATTCCGATACCCACCATCAATAAAGGAAAAAAATGTTATGGGCATGGCATATATTAATAAAAAAAAAAGAAAAATCAAGTAATCTTTTTTTAGAATTATAAAGAAGTAATTGATTGAGCAGTTGACAGATGATCCAGGGGTTCGGTTCCATGGGAACCTTTTCTCTTCGGATTTATAAAAGAATTAGCAAACCCCATCTTTAACGTTTGAACCATGATATCAAATGAGTTACATAAAACAAACAAGCATAAATCCAATTTTGAAAATAACTAAAATAATAATAAATCAAAATAAATAATAAAAAATAAAACAAGTGGTAAGCACGTAATATGGGGGTAGCTACCCCGAGGTACTATCTTATTATGAGGTAGTATATTATTAGGCGTCGTATCTCATTGGACAACCACTATGTCTATATTCTTTCGTGTCGAAAGTATGTATCCACTTAAAACCCTATAATAAGAACAGAACTCTTTTTTTTTTTTTTACTGTTCAAAGAAAAATAAAAAAAAAAGGGAAACCAAAAACAACAACAAATGAAATAAAAAAGCTTTGCAGAATGATCTATAAAACAATCGATACAGTTTGATTCTTCAATTATTCAATTAGTAATACTTCTAGAGTCCACTTCTTCCCCATACTACGAGTGAAAGGGAAAATGTAAAGACTACCATTAAAGCAGCCCAAGCAAGACTTACCATATCCATGTGAATTATGTCCCCTATCTCTCTGAATATAAAAGAATTATTCCATTATTGCTCACTAATCATTATTATTCACTAATAATAGTGGAATCACTAGTGCATAGTCAAAAAGAGATTCGGGCACAACACCATTGCTGAAACAATCCAAAAAATCTAATTCTAACAAGTTATTATATATATAAGATTTCTAGTATAATCGAAAAACATTAAGCACAAGTAAATAAAAGACGCAGAGAAACTCTTGGAAGTATCAAAGGAGTGTTAGTAACATGTAGGAATAAAAAGACCTAGTCTTTCTTTTGTTGCCCTGCATTTCATTACATTAAGTAAAAAGTCTAAAAATCTAGAATCAAGATAGATCACTATCTATCACAGCCCCCTATATTCCTTTCTCATTCGATATAATCTTTACCGCCCCCCGATTGTTTCATAGAGACAATCGGGAGATTGCCTATTCCATGCGTGACTAGAGCTTACCCCCCCAAAAAAATTTCTTTTTTTAAGATTTTAAGAAAAAGCCAATTATCCATTCAATATAATATTGATTGAATGCTCGAGCACTCAGATACTTTTATGAGTCCGTATATAAAGTATCTTCCCCCCTTTCCGTAACTAAAAATTCAATTAGATTCCCTATCTGTCTATCCAATCTAATTCAAGACCCAGTCAGTAAACACTACATTAGTAGTCGAAGGGCTATCATATCAAGATTTAACGATTCTTTTTCATTCCTCTATGAAACCTAGACGCAAAGATTTATAGCATTTTAGAGAACAGAACCCCCAACGATGCTTAGAATCAAGCAAATCTAAAAAGTCTTTTTCTTCTGCTGGAAAAAAATGATAAAGTTATATTATATCAGCAAAAGAGAAGAAGGTATTTCAATTCTTTTGTTGATCAGGCGACACCCGGATTTGAACTGGGGAAAAAGGATTTGCAGTCCCCCGCCTTACCGCTCGGCCATGCCGCCAAAACGATACAAAATATATGAGAATATTCCTTTTTTTTTGGGGGGGGGATTACTAAACTTCTTTTTTATTGTACTTGTTTTTTGAATCCTCTTTTCCTTAATCCCCTTCCTAAAAGAGGGGCCTTCCCTTTTTGTTTGGATTGGCTCTATCTCTTCGATTGATAGTATCTTACAACACACAATATCTAAAACTAAAAACCGAAAAACTTTCCTTTCTTTTTCTATTGAAAGAAAATAAAAAATCAAATGTGGATTTTCAGTCACAAAAGCCAAAATTCAGGACAAATGGGAACCGTTAACTTTAACTATTGACTGTGAATTCATAAATGATTCTTGGATTTAAATTGAAAATTGGGTTTCCCTAATGATCTAATGATATCAGAAAAAAAT